ATTAAGTTCTTTTATTGATTATTCATTGGGCTGAAAATTGGATATATATGTAAAATACATTTAATATAGTATATATAATAAATTAAGAAGTCAGAAAGTTATCAAAAAATCTTTAACACGGAATGGATTAGTTTGAACAATTAATTAATTTGAACTAAAAATATTCTATCTGCCCTTCCTGATAAATATAAAATTTTTTCATTATTTATTCTTGTAAAGGTCGATGGGGAAAAGAAGACTCCCCACCACCAAAATCTGAATGAAAATATACTAAAAAAATAAAATAAAAAATCTTATATATATTTATTATTATTATATTATTATTCTTTTTTACTTCTTTATTTTTATTTTAGAATTTAGAAAGAAGAATACTTCTTCTTTTTATAAGATTAAGAGTCTATTTCATATTGATTAGAATAGGAACTGCCAATTGTTCATTTTATATTAACTTTAATATTAAATTAACAAATTACTGAGATATTAATTACTGATCCAATTTTTTTAGTCAAATCCATTCCAAATTATTCCAATATTTTAGGACTTATTTGTTTGTCGTACAAAAAAACTTTTGGAATTCCCGGTAGAAAGAGATTTCCCTAATGACAAAGCTTTTAATGCCGCCCAATATCCTTTCCTTTTCCAAATATTTTTACGAATACGCTTTTTTGATATCGAAGTACGTTTTTTTGGAACTGCCATTTAAAAGTTAGTCATTGTTATAGTTGGATGTGAAAGACATCTATTGTTCAAAAGGAATTATTATTTCTTATCTTATTTTATTCATTATCTATTTTTTTTTTCTAAAAGATTCTCTTCATAGAAATCTAGATACGTCAAAGATCCGTGAAAATTTTATCAAAAATGCCTCGAAATAACAAAATTTCGATTCCATACACTATTTGTAAAACCAAAAATTTTTGGTTTGGAACTCTTAGTTCTCGTTGTTTATATCTCATCTGCTATGGGATAGAAATCAAAAGAAATAAAGAACCTAAAATACCTTTATTTTAGTCATTCTATATTTTATTTACATGTAATAAAATACCTTGTAAACTTTTGGCTAATAAATTGAGTCTTTTTTTAGTAAAACTTGAAAAAAAAAATACACCTAAACTTTAAAACTCGAATGAGACTAGTAAAAAATCTGTTAAAGGGTATGTAGTTTGATAAAAAAGGATCTCAGTCATTTTTTATCCTTGCTCGATAAAAAGTTCATTTTAGAGCTATAATCTTATAAACTTTCCAAATATTCCTAATAAATTGTTTTGATTGAAATGGAAAACAATCAATCCCATAATGAATTAGTTAATGAGTTAAAATAAACTAACTAAAATCAAGAGGTTTTATTTCATTAGACCAACGACCTTAGTTAATCCTCTAATTCATATTAGCATCAAGTACTCTTTTTAGCCTAAAATTTTATCCTTGCTCTATTAATATTAATAATATTTTTGATTTTCCTACTTTCCTATTATAAGTATTCGTTTTTATATGTCACTTGGTTATATCATTTGACCAATTGTAACTTCTTGTTTTGCATATTTGAACAATTTTGAAAAGACTCAGAATAAATACTAATATAAATATAAATTATTAAATAAGTTAGTGCATATCTTTATTTTTTATTTACTTTTTCGAAAGAGCTAAGATCCGGTGAATCGGAAACAATTAATATTAATTAAGAAAAAAAAAAAACTTTTTTTATGGAACAGACATATCAATATGCGTGGATAATACCTTTTCTTCCACTTCCAGTTCCTATGTTAATAGGGTTGGGACTTCTTATTTTTCCGACGGCAACAAAAAGTCTTCGTCGTATGTGGGCTTTTCAGAGCGTTTTATTGTTAAGTATAGTCATGATTTTTTCCATAAATCTGTCTATTCAGCAAATAAATAGCAGTTCTGTCTATCAATATGTATGGTCTTGGATTATCAATAATGATTTTTCTTTAGAATTTGGATACTTGATTGATCCACTTACTTCTATTATGTCAATATTAATCACTACTGTTGGAATTTTAGTTCTTATTTATAGTGATAATTATATGTCTCATGATCACGGGTATTTGAGATTTTTTGCTTATATGAGTTTTTTCAGTACTTCCATGTTGGGATTAGTTACTAGTTCAAATTTGATACAAATTTATATTTTTTGGGAATTAGTTGGAATGTGTTCGTATTTATTAATAGGATTTTGGTTCACACGACCTGTTGCAGCAAAGGCTTGTCAAAAAGCGTTTGTAACTAATCGTGTTGGCGATTTTGGTTTATTATTAGGTATTTTAGGGTTTTATTGGGTAACGGGGAGTTTCGAATTTCGTGATTTATTCCAAATATTTAATAACTTGATTTCTAATAATGAGGTCAATTTTTTATTTGTTACTTTGTGCGCTGTTCTATTATTTGCCGGTGCTATTGCTAAATCTGCACAATTTCCCCTTCATGTATGGTTACCTGATGCAATGGAAGGGCCAACTCCTATTTCGGCTCTTATACATGC